TACGGGTTTAGGTAAATATCTAATGCGTTCGCCAACCGGAGAAGTTATTTTTGGAGGCGAAACTATGCGTTTTTGGGATCTACATGCTCCCTGGTTAGAACCTCTAAGGGGTCCAAATGGTTTGGACTTAAGTAGGCTGAAAAACGACATACAACCTTGGCAAGAACGACGTTCCGCGGAATATATGACCCATGCCCCGTTGGGTTCTTTAAATTCTGTAGGTGGTGTAGCTACCGAGATCAATGCAGTCAATTATGTTTCTCCTCGAAGTTGGTTAGCTACCTCTCATTTTGTTCTAGGATTCTTCCTATTCGTAGGTCATTTATGGCACGCGGGAAGGGCTAGAGCTGCTGCTGCGGGATTTGAAAAAGGAATTGATCGTGATTTTGAACCTGTTCTTTCTATGACTCCTCTTAACTGAGGGAATAAATACAAGACTTGAAGTAGGACTTAATTTGATTCCACCTCGGTAGATTGGGCCATACCTAAAAAAAAAAAAAGATATTACTCTTTCATTTCTTTCCATTTTTCTCTCTAACTTCTTTTTTTTGGCTCGGCTATCCTACCTAGCCGAGCCATTCACCTTTATGATACTGAACCTGGTAAACCAATAAAAAAAAATCCGTTTGTATTTGCCGAGCAAAAGGAGAGAGAGGGATTCGAACCCTCGATAGTTCTTTGTTCTGAACTATACCGGTTTTCAAGACCGGAGCTATCAACCACTCGGCCATCTCTCCAAAAGATAATTTAGAAAAAAGTATTCTAATTTTCTTATTTATTCTACCGATATAGAACAGGACCAAAGCGTAGGAATGGATACCATGACTATATTATAGAATATAGAGAATATAGAAAAATACTGGGGTGAAGGGATAAGTTCATTTATAACTATCTATTTATAGATATAGATACTTTTAAATGCATAATCTAGCACGATCATTGCCGAAGTAAAAAAAAAAAAAAAAAGAAACTACTCCCGACCCCATGTCCGAATAAAGCGGTTAAAAGTGTGTTAATAATTCATATAAAAAATTGATATTCATATTCATATAGAATTAATTAGAATTAATGTATTCATGAAAAAACGGAAAATCCCTCTATGATACATTTTCATACAATTAGATTTTTTTTTGAATGAGAGATGGATTAAATGGTATAGTTCTTTTGTTGGTAACTTGGAGGATTAGAAAGATGACTATTGCTTTCCAATCGGCTGTTTTTGCATTAATTACTACTTCATTAATCTTACTGATAGGTGTACCCGTTGTATTTGCTTTTCCTGAAGGTTGGTCGAGTAACAAAAATGTTGTATTTTCCGGGACATCCTTATGGATTGGATTAGTGTTTCTGGTAGGTATCCTTAATTCTCTCATCTCTTGAACCCCTTTTTTACAGATATAAAAATGAAATGACCCCCCCTCCGAATCCGAATTCTTTCGATTATGCGAGACACCTTAAAATGAAATATAAGCCCTCAAAATGCATAAGAATGCAAATAAAAAATGAACACAAAATTAGAGGGAGGGGTCAACAAAAAACCTTCTTATAAAATTATACCGGAAAACAGGATAAAAAAAAATATGAATTAGAATTCTCAAAAATCCCATTTCTTTATTGTTATTGTTTTATGTTCATTTTTATGAACAAATGACTTTTTTTAGATTTTAAAGTTAGAACTTTTTATTTAAACTTGAAAATAACAATATTTTATTAGAATATCAAAAAATCATAACTAGTTTATTCTAAAATATAAAAAACTTTTAATATGAATTAATTAAATTAATAGAAGTAATATAATAGAATGATTCTATTCTAATAGAATTATTATATTCTTTACTAATCTACTTTAGTTTTAGTAATCTATAATCTAAATTAAAAATCTAAAATATATTAGAAATATAGAATATCTCTTCTAAAGAATAAATACTAGATAAGAAACTTCTAATAATCTATATAGAATTTCTAACAATAATAAGTAAAATATTCTAAAATATTAATAGAGTTCTAATTCTACGAATTAATAATAATTCTACTAATTAATAATTATAATTGAAATAATATAGAATATAGAAATAAATATAGAGAAAATCCATTTCTATCTATTCTATCTATGATATATAGATAAATATAGATAGAAATAGATAGAAATAGAGTGAAAATTATTCTTTCATTTTGTTTTGATTGACTTTTTTTTAAGTATATTTTTTAAAAAATATACTTAAAAAAATGCGGATATAGTTGAATGGTAAAATTTCTCCTTGCCAAGGAGAAGACGCGGGTTCGATTCCCGCTATCCGCCTAGGGTAATGTAGGTAATGTATTTGAGGTAATTTTTAATTCAGATATAATGAGTCAATAGAATTGACCGTGATAGTAATAGTATATATAGTGGTTTTGTCCTCGTCCTTCTTTTCTGTTACTAAAAAAAGGGGTAATTAATTGTTAATTATTAATTAGTAGTTAACAAAGTAAAGTCAAAAGAGTAACCCCCCTTTTTTTT